TTAATTTCTTCTCCTATACAAAAACCAGCAAGACCTACCCCATTGGTAATTCCATCAATGACACCCTTATCGAAAAACTGCGTTAGTTCGGTTAATCCTCTTATACCCAGGGTAAAGACCCTAGTATAGAAAATATCTATATAACCACGATTATATGACCAACTGTATATCTTTTTTTTTACTTGATCCAAAAAAGACTTTTTCGGACTCTCTTTTACAAGGGAATTTTTTAAATATAAATTCTGAAAAAAAGAATAAGCAGATCCATAGAAGATATATGCTATGAATAGACCAAACATAGCTAGACTTACAGAAGAAATTGCATTAGTGATAAATTCATATGAATTTATGGAAGAATTAGAACTTTCCTGGAAAAAGCTTATTGAGGGAGTTAACCACTTTGATAATATGGTTAACTCCGCTATTCCATTATCCATTACTCCATTATCAAAATGGATTCCTATGGATCCAATGAACAAAGTAAAAAGCAGTAATATAAAAAGAGGGAATAGCATAGTATTTCCCGTTTCATGAGGATAGACAAAAGTGTTTTTAACCCCAAAGGAAGTACTAAAGGACCCTATCCTATTTCTTGTATTACCATGAATTTTGGATATATTTTGTGAAAAAAAAGAAACTCCACTCTTCGTTGTTGATAAAATGAAATCTCTATTCACTCCTTTGGGTATCCTTTTTCCCCATAAGGATATTGAATACAACGAGCCCTCTTTAGTGCTACTGTAATTTTGAAAATGAACACGCAGGTACCCATCAAAAGTAAGTAAATATATCCGAAACATATAAAACGCAGTTAATCCTGCAGTAAAAGAGGCTATTATTCCAAAAAAGGGTGAATACAACCAACTATTACTAAGGATTTCATCTTTGGACCAGAAGCAAGCAAGAGGTGGAATACCACAAAGAGAAAGCGTACCCCATAAAAAAGTAGTTCTTGTAATTGGAACGTATTTTCTTAAACCACCCATAAGAACCATATTCTGACTTTTATCTGGTGAATATCCAACAAGAGGTTCCATTGAATGAATAATGGATCCGGATCCCAAGAACAATAAAGCTTTCGAATAAGCATGAGTGATCAAATGGAATAAAGCAGCTTGATAAGAACCTATACCTAGAGCTAACATCATATAACCCAATTGAGACATTGTAGAATAGGCTAAGCTTCTTTTAATATCTCTCTGAGCAAGAGCTAAAGTAGCTCCTAAGAAGAGTGTTATTGTACCTACTAAAGAAATGAAACTCATTATTAAAGGTAGGGATATGAAAAGAGGAAGAAGTCGAGCTAGAAGAAAAATCCCCGCAGCAACCATAGTTGCTGCGTGTATAAGAGCCGAAATGGGAGTGGGTCCTTCCATAGCATCGGGTAACCATACGTGAAGAGGGAATTGTGCAGATTTTGCAACTGCACCAAGGAATAATAAAAAAGCACACAAAGTAGTAAGTAAGGAATTAATCCCATTATTAGGAATCCAGTTATTAGCTATTTTGAACAAATCCCGAAACTCTAAACTACCTGTTATCCAAAAAAAACCTAAAATTCCTAATAACAGACCAAAATCCCCTACACGATTAGTTACAAAAGCTTTTTGACAAGCACTCGCTGCAATTGGCCGTGTAAACCAAAAGCCTATCAATAAATAGGAACACATTCCCACAAGTTCCCAAAAAAAATAAATTTGTATCAAATTGGAACTAGTAACCAATCCCAACATGGAAGTATTGAAAAAACTTATATAAACAAAAAATCTCAAATATCCTTCATCGTGAGACATATAATCGTCACTATAAATAAGAACGAGGATTCCTACTGTAGTAATTAGTATTAACATAATAGAAGTAAGCGGGTCGATCAAGTATCCAAATTCTAAGGAAAAATCATTATTGACAGTCCAAGACCATAGATATTGATAGATAGAACTTCCATTTATTTGTTGAATAGATAGGTGAACTGAGAATACCATAGCTATACTTAAGAGTAAAACACTAGGAAAAGCCCATATGCGACGAAGATTTTTTGTTGCTGTCGGAATAAGAATAAGTCCAAACCCCATTGACATAATAACTGGAAGTGGGAGAAGAGGGATTACCCATGCATATTGATATGTATGTTCCATAAGAAAAGAAATGGAAATTTTTACTTCAATTTTTTTATAAAATAAAATTGTTTCCGATTCACCAAACCAATTCTTATCTCTTTCTGAAGGAATAAAAAAAAAAAGAATAAGACAAAATACTGGAATTCTTCATTTTTCCAAATTTCTCTCATTGAAATAATCAAAAATGAAGAATGGGTTTACTTGGTTAAATTCAAAAAGTTAATCAAATAACTTTGTTACTTAGTTATTATCTAAAGAAGGATATTTATTAAAATATAAAAAAGGATTGAATCATTTTACTTTCTATTCATTTTTTTATTCATTTTTGTATTTCTTTCTATTACAATGAAGATGAAGCAACTCTCATGTTTCGTAACTGATTGATTGAATTCCAATGAAAACCTATGTTTATAGGAAATTCTCGAATATTCCTTACTTCATATAGAACTGAAATCCTAATGACTAGAATTACCTAAGTTTTAGAATGTCTTGTTTAAGAGACTAACTATTTTTTTTTGTTTTGATTGGAATTCAATTATGGAATACCATTCTGAACTTAATTAACTATTTGAATTTTCCCTTCCTTTTATCCCCCCATCTTATATGGGGGATAGACCCCCGTACCATATATCTATATATGAAGTATACTTGATATATAAATTGATTTAAATAGAAAACCTTTGTATATATTCTATATTATTAAAACAAAATCCAAAATATATATGAAAAATATGCTAAATGAAAAATATGCTAAAAAATTCTTGTCTTATCCGCATTAGAGAAAATGAAATAAAAAAGAATTCTGAATTTCAGTTCAGTATCTAAGTATAAATACTAAGAAAAAGCAGAAAGAAGGATTGATTTGCGGCAATAGATGTCTTTCACATACAACTAGAAAAAAGTAATCTCCTTTTTAAATGGCAGTTCCAAAAAAACGTACTTCGATGTCAAAAAAGCGTATTCGTAAAAATCTTTGGAAGAAAAAGACTTATTTTTCCATAGTACAATCTTATTCTTTAGCAAAATCAAGATCATTTTCCAGCGGCAGCGAGCATCCAAAACCAAAGGGTTTTTCTGGGCAACAAACAAATAATCTGGTTTTGGAATAATTTGAATTGACCTATCCAAAAGAAATTCCAATTATTTAATATGAATAATTCGGATTAATTAATGAATGTACTTTTATGTGTCGAATTCCTCGGTACAATATTCTTAGAACTAACCCCTCTGATATATAGAACAAAAGTTTTTGCTATACTGTGTCCTAAGTATTCTTTTCCTATCAACGAACTTTTCATAATAGAATCCTCATATTTTATTATGAGGATTCTATTATGAAAAGTAGAGTATTCTTGCAATAGGACTTACAACTTCTACCTATCTTATCCAAAATCCACAAATAAATTGGTTTAGGCTTGGTAAATCGTATTAATAAGAGAATAAAGGCTTTCATTCTAGAAATTTTGCTAAAATCCAAAATTCTTTGTATTTAATGATGAAATTCTAGAAATTCTAATGGATAGATAGAAAAGGTTTTTTGGATTTTGTCCATTGCATTGAAAGATTTGAAAAAATTTCAATGAGAAACTAATTAGAAAAAAATTAGTTCTATATTGCAACTGAGAAAAAACAGTTCCAACTCTTTCAAGCTTTGTTTCTATTGAGCAAAGCAAGAGTTTTTTGTTAAAAAAATCCGCAACGATACTACCAAACGAAGTCTATTTTAATGAAGATTCTAATGTTCCTAAATTCTATGGACTCTCCCAATCTCGACGATTTGCCAGAGAATAACTATTATTCTTTTAAGTTCCCTATTATTTCAAGTTAGCCGCCATGGTGAAATTGGTAGACACGCTGCTCTTAGGAAGCAGTGCTCAAGCATCTCGGTTCGAGTCCGAGTGGCGGCATTCTCGAAAAAGAATACAATAGATTAGAAAATGGATTCAATTCGAAATTTCCAATTTTGTAATGGGACCTTCTCCTTATGCTATTTGCAACTTTAGAACATATACTAACTCATATCTCTTTCTCAACTATTTCAATTGTGATTACGATTCATTTGATAACCTTATTAGTTCGTGAACTTGGGGGATTACATGATTCGTCAGAAAAAGGAATGATAGCAACTTTTTTATCTATAACAGGATTCTTAGTTTCTCGTTGGGCTTCTTCGGGACATTTTCCATTAAGTAATTTATATGAGTCATTGATCTTCCTTTCATGGGCTCTGTATATTCTTCATACGATTCCTAAGATACAGAACTCTAAAAATGATTTAAGCACAATAACTACGCCAAGTACTATTTTAACGCAAGGCTTTGCCACGTCGGGTCTTTTAACTGAAATGCATCAATCCACAATACTAGTACCTGCTCTACAATCTCAGTGGTTAATGATGCATGTCAGTATGATGTTACTAAGCTATGCAACTCTTTTGTGCGGATCCTTATTATCCGCCGCTCTTCTAATCATTAAATTTCGAAAGAATTTCGATTTCTTTTCTAAAAAGAAAAAAAATGTTTTACTTAAAACATTTTTCTTTAGTGAGTTTAGTGAGATTGAATATTTCTATGCAAAAAGAAGTGCTTTAAAAAACACCTCTTTTCCTTCATTTTCAAATTATTACAAATATCAATTAACTGAGCGTTTGGATTCTTGGAGTTATCGTGTCATTAGCCTAGGGTTTACCCTTTTAACCATAGGTATTCTTTGTGGAGCAGTATGGGCTAATGAGGCGTGGGGATCCTATTGGAATTGGGATCCTAAGGAAACTTGGGCATTTATTACTTGGACCATATTCGCAATTTATTTACATAGTAGAACAAATCCAAATTGGAAGGGTACGAATTCCGCACTTGTAGCTTCAATAGGATTTCTTATAATTTGGATCTGCTATTTTGGTATCAATCTATTAGGAATAGGTTTACATAGTTATGGTTCATTTACATTACCATCTAAATGATTACATAACATAAAACCTTCATGAAATGAAAGTTTTTCCATTTTTGTTTGATTTGAGAACCCCTTGAACGCCTTCTCAAAGGGTTCTCAAAAATTCGAGATATATCTAATTAGACTTAGACTTTTTTACTTTTTTCTGAATTATTTGGTTTTTCCACTATGGAATATAGAGTATAGAGCGGACTAGTTAAAAAAAAAAAATCCTATTTAGGATAATAATTGGATAAGAGAGCCTCTACCCTGTCAACGGATAGCGAGAGAACAAAATCTGGATAAATACCAATTCCTATTACTGGTAAAAAGATACAGATTAAAAGAAAGAGTTCTCGCGGTCCAGAATCCACAAAATTTGCGTTTGGAACATGAAATAGCTTGTATCCATAGAACATCTGGCGTAACATAGATAATAAATAAATAGGAGTTAATATCATTCCAATTGCCATTACAAAAGTAATTAGCATTTTTGGCATTAACAGAAATTTGGGACTAGTAATTAGTCCAAAAAATACTACTAATTCTGCAACAAAACCGCTCATTCCTGGTAAGGCAAGAGAAGCCATTGAAAAGCTACTAAACATGGTAAAAATTTTCGGCATTGGGATAGATATCCCCCCCAGTTCTTCGAGATAAACAAGACGCATTCTATCACAAGCCGTTCCCGCCAAGAAAAAAAGTGTAGCACCAATAAATCCATGGGATAGTATTTGTAAAATAGCTCCATTGAGTCCAATGTTGGTTATGGAACCAATTCCTATAATTATGAAACCCATGTGAGATACGGAGGAATAGGCTATTCTTTTTTTGAAATTTCGTTGACCAAGAGAAGTTGAAGCTGCATAGATTATTTGCATCGCTCCTATTATTACCAACCAGGGGGAAAATAGATAATGAGCATGAGGTAACAATTCCATATTGATCCGAATCAATCCGTATGCTCCCATCTTTAATAGGATTCCCGCTAAAAGCATACATGTACTGTAATGCGCTTCCCCATGGGTATCTGGTAACCACGTATGTAGGGGTATAATTGGCAATTTGACAGCATAAGCAATAAGGAAGCCCAAATAAAATAGTATTTCCAATGTTGCAGGGTATGATCGATTAATTAATCTTTCCAAATCTAATCTTGGTTCGTTGGAACCATATAAGCCCATACCTAGAACTCCGATTAAGAAAAAAATGGAACCGCCTGCAGTATACAAAATAAACTTTGTAGCTGAATACAGACGCCTCTTTCCCCCCCACATGGATAAAAGTAAGTAAACAGGAATTAATTCTAACTCCCACATGATAAAAAAAAGTAAAAGGTCTCGCGAAGAAAATAATCCTATTTGACCACTATACATTGCTAGCATCAGGAAATAGAATAATCGCGAATTCCGGGTAACCGGCCAAGCTGCTAAAGTAGCTAAAGTAGTGATAAATCCTGTCAATAAAATAGATCCTAATGAAAGTCCATCGATTCCCAATCTCCAGTGGAAATCAAAGACATCTATCCATTTAGAATCCTCCTTTAATTGGATTAAGGGATCCTCCAATTGGAAATGATAACAGAATGCATAAGTCATTAGAAGGAATTCTAATAAACAAATAGATATAGTATACCACCTAACGATTTTGTTTCCCCTATGAGGTAAAAAGAAAATTAATGAACCTGCAAATATCGGCAAAACAACAAGTATTGTTAACCAAGGAAAATAACTCATGATAAAGTGATAAAGACAAGATACGTTTTGACCAGAAAAGCCCGTGCTCGCTTATTTCGAGCACAGGCTTCTTCGGTAAAGAGGAATCAGACGATTCAAGTGGAGTTTTTTGTAACGTATCAATAAGATAGAGCCATGCTGCGGGTTGTTTCAGGCCCTAAATAAACGCGGACACTTAAAAAATCTGTTGGGCAGGCAGATTCGCATCTCTTACAACCCACACAATCTTCGGTTCTCGGGGCAGAAGCAATTTGCTTGGCTTTACACCCATCCCAGGGTATCATTTCTAATACATCTGTTGGACAAGCTCGTACACATTGAGTGCATCCTATACATGTATCATAAATTTTTACGGAATGTGACATTGGATCTATAAATTTTCCTTTTCAACATAAAAATTTTCGATCTGGTAAAAATGAAATTAGTACTATATGAGTCATATGTATTGTAGGCACCAGACGAAGCAATGGTTTATCCAAACTTCAACAAATAAATAATGCAATATATTTCTTAATCCGTTTGTGAGAAAGCGTGAAAAGAGCCAAGAGACTTGAATTTTGGGCTTCAACAATCATAATTATACGAATTGTACATACGAATTCGAACTAGCCAATAAATTGGCTATCGTCTTTTCAATATAAATTATTGCAATATTCAAATTGCAATATCAATGAATTGCAAAAATTCAATAAGTAAAAAAGAATACTATACAATAACCTACTCAAAAAATAGATATTCTAAAATAATAAAATAATAAGAAAATAGTATTCGATTTCTATTCATCTTAATATTTGAATTTTATATTATCATTATATGTGCGCCTTTGTTTATTTGTTTAGAGGATTCTATGTCTAATTATTCAAAAGTCTAATTATTCAAAAAATTAGATTGATTGATACGAGTTGATTTCCTGTTACGATGGATGGAAGAAAGAATGGATAGTCCAATAGCTGCTTCAGCAGCCGCAAGGGCTATAACAAAAATTGCGAAAATGTCTCCTTTTAATTGGCGACTATCAAATAGATCAGAAAATGTTACGAGATTTAGATTAATTGAATTCAGTATAAGTTCAAGACATATTAGAGCTCTAACCATGTTTCGGCTTGTGATCAATCCATAGATACCAATCGAAAATAAATAGACACTCAAAAAAAGTACATGCTCAAACATCATTAACTAACTCCTTATCAATCTCGATTCATTTCAATATGAGGACAAGAATTGAACCGATTCAATTAATTAGAATAGAACAATTACACAACAAAAGAGAAAAGAAGGTATTTGTTGGCAGTAGATGGGTTTTACTAAATCAAAATTGTGATTCTTTAGTTATTTATTTTAGTTACTTATTTTAGATTTGAAATTCTAAGAATTTTGACTCATTCTAAGTATTTCTTATTGCCGAGCCATAGTAATTGCACCTATTAAAGAAACTAGAAGAATTATGGAAATGAGTTCAAACGGAAGATAAAAATCAGTTGCTAAATGAATCCCAATTTGTTGAACGTTATTTATGAGACCCTGTTCTACTATTTGGTTTGATCTTGTAGTCCAAAGAATTCCATACCATGACGTATCTGGGATAGTAGTCATTAGTGAAAAAAGAATAGTTATACAAACGAGTGAAGTGAACCCATCTCCAATAGTCCAATAATTCTTATTTTTAGACCATTCTGAGCCATCTATGAACATTACGGCAAATATGATCAAGACATTTATGGCTCCCACATAAATAAGAAGTTGTGCGACAGCTACAAAGTAGGAATTCAATAAAATATAGAATAAGGATATACAAATAAGAACTAATCCCAGCGAAAAGGCAGAATAAATTGGGTTGGTAAGTAATACTACTCCTATGCCCCCTAGTAGAAGAAAAAATTCCCCAAATAGCACAAGAATCTCATGTATTGGTCCAGGTAAATCCATTATGGATAAGAATAAATTAATAGTATAAAATTTTTCATGAACTGACTAAAACTAAAAGATTCAAGGAAGGAAAAAGGGATTAGGATATTTTTTGTATATAAGTTGTATAGTTAGAAATCACATCACGAAAATCAACTCTCATTTTAAATCAGGAATAATTTGCAATAAGCAGTAGTTATTCGTTTTTCTTTATAGTTAGTAAAGAACTATTGGATTTTTCTAACAAAAAAGAAAAATCCTAGTAATTAGTAATCGTTCTTGAATTCAAAGATTTTTCTTCGTCTATTTTACTTTGAGTCGAATTCCTAATTGTTTGAATTGTGTAATCTCCCATTATGGAGATTGGTAACCGACTCAAAGCAATTTGATTGTAATTCAATTCATGACGATCATAAGTAGAAAGTTCATATTCTTCAGTCATTGATAAACAGCTTGTCGGACAGTACTCAACACAATTACCACAAAATATACAAACTCCAAAATCAATACTATAATTAAGCAATTGTTTCCTTTTAATATCCTTTTCAAATCTCCAATCCACAAGGGGTAGATCTATCGGGCATACGCGAACACATACTTCACAAGCAATACATTTATCAAATTCAAAGTGGATTCGCCCCCGGAAACGCTCCGATGTAATTGATTTTTCATAAGGGTAGTGAATCGTTATAGGTAAACGATTTGTGTGGGATAAGGTAATTATGAAACTTTGACCAATGTACCTTGCAGCGCGTATTGTTTGTTGACCATAACTCATGAACCCAGTTACCATAGGGAACATATTATAAATATCTATGAAAAAGGTATGTTTCTTTCTCTTGTTTGAGAGAATTTTTGTGTTGAAAATATTCTTACTATTATTGTATTATCTTATTTATAGTGAAACAAGTTGGGAAGAAGTTGTTAATAAGAGATTGCCCAGGGAAATAGGTAAAAGAAATTTCCATCCAAGATTTAATAACTGATCCATTCTCATCCTGGGTAAAGTCCATCTTATTGTGATAGAAATGAAGAGAAATAAATAAGCTTTAGTTAATGTAATAAAGATACCCATTGTCATTTCCAAAATTCCAACCATTTTATTCATTTGGAAAAATCCAAAAAAGGATATATAGGGAATAGATAAATTCCACCCGCCTAAGTAGAGAACTGTTACAAATAAAGAGGAAACTAATAAATTTAGGTAAGAAACAAGATAAAATAAACCATATTTGATACCGGAATATTCGGTTTGATAACCTGCTACTAATTCTTCCTCTGCTTCTGGTAAATCAAAGGGTAATCTTTCACATTCTGCCAAAGAAGAAATTAGAAAAACCAGAAAACCTATAGGCTGACGCCAAAGATTCCATCCAAAAAAACCATATTTTGACTGTGCTTCAACTATATCAACTGTACTTGAACTGTTAGATAATCATAGTCGATGATAACATCACAGTTCCCACCGCTATTCCAAAACCGTACATGAAACCTTAGCTTCATACGGCTTCTCTATGATCAGAAAAAAGGAAAGGGTTGTTTCATTTCGGTATTATCCCCCTGGGCATAGATAGAATTAGGTAAGATAAAATCGATTGGAAAGTCCTAAATTAGACCAAAGGAATTCCGTCTGCTAGAATAAGAAAAAGCGCTTCCGAATTGATCTCGTCCTTTATAATATAATGAGAATTTTTCTTTGTTCAGCAATAACTTAATCTTGGAATAAAACACTCGTTATAGCAATTAATAAATGAAAAGAATTGGGCATTAGTTCATGAGGAATTCTGTATGAATATGAATAGAGGAAGGAAAGAATAAATAAAGATCTTTTTTTTGTATTGCATTCCATATCTTTTGTCCTATTCTTCTTTCCCCCGGGAGGGGTACTTAAAAAGAAAAAAGGAATAAAGGGTTAATTCGTTCTTGATAGCCATTTCCTTAACAAGTGAATGGGAACATACTCTGGATCGGAATCCGAAGAAAGTACTACTTGATCATTTCCACCAATTTCAAGTCCTTATTATGATTCCTTTTATGAGGAAAAATCTCTAATGCCTTAGATTTCCTCATTACTAATCCTTTATGTACTTTAGTGTTCCTAACCCCTCACTAACTTTTGATGGATTCCTCTTATGATTATAAGTTATAGTAATAACTAGGAATATTCTAGTAATGGAATTCCATATCGCGAATCCTTTATTCTTGTCCGCTTCAAGATATGATGACTAATCAAAAAATCTCAACCTTGGGGTAAAGAGTTTACACTGCTTATGTTTACTTCAACTTTTTTCTTGTACGTAGGAAATGAGATTTTTTCTTTTTACTACAAATTAATAAGCTGTTTTGTTTCACTCATATAGCTATCTAGTTTAACTTACCAACCCGAATATAGAATAAGAAAAGGAAGATAAATATTCAATGGATTTTAGAGGAAAAAGATCCTATTTTAACGAATCACACGTAGAGATATTGCTAGCACACAAAAAGTTAATGGTATTTCATAACTAATAGATTGAGCAGCAGCTCGTAGACCGCCTAAAAAAGAATATTTATTATTTGAGCTATATCCTGCCATAAGAAGACCAATAGGAGCAATACTTGAAATGGCAATCCATAAAAAAACACCAATACTAAGATCGGCTAAAACAAAATGATATCCTAAAGGGATAACTAAAAAACTTAATAAAATTGATATGACTGCTATAGAGGGTCCAATGCTAAATAAAGGAATATCTCCTCGGGATGGCAGGATATCCTCCTTAAAAAGTAGCTTAGTTCCATCGGCTATAGCTTGAAGCAGTCCCAGGGGGCCAGCATATTCAGGACCAATACGTTGTTGTATCGATGCGGATATTTCTCTTTCTAACCACACAATTACCAGTACTTCTATTGTGATTCCCAGTAGGAGGGTCAAAATAGGTAGAATCCATATCAGTCCATAGACTTCTTTTAATAATTCCGATTTCGAAAAAGAATTGATAGTTTCTACCTCTACCCTATCTATTATCATTTCAACGATCAACTTCCCCCATAATGATATCTATACTACCTAATATCGTCATGATATCAGCCAATTTCATTTTTTTAACTAGTTGAGGAAGAATTTGCAAATTAATAAAACCAGGTGGACGAATTTTCCATCTCCAGGGGAAAAGACTATCATCTCCTACCAGATAAATTCCTAATTCACCTTTTGGAGCTTCCACTCTTACATAAAGCTCTTGCTTTGACAATTCAAAATTGGGCGAAGGTTTTTTACCAAGAAATCGATATTCAAAATCATTCCATTCGGAATTCTTTGCTTTCTTAAAGCGTCGGACTTCTAAATTCTCATAAGGACCCCCAGGAATTTTCTCTACAGCCTGTTGAATAATTTTGATGGATTCCCTCATTTCACCCATTCGTACTAAATAGCGAGCTAATGAATCCCCTTCTTTTTGCCATTGGATTTTCCAATCAAATTGGTTGTAAGACTCATAAGGATCAACTTTACGAAGATCCCATTGTATTCCAGAAGCTCGTAACATCGGTCCCGATAAGCCCCAATTTACTGCTTCTTCTCCGCTAATAAAACCGACTCCTTCAACTCGTTCTATAAAAATGGGATTCTGTGTAATAAGTTGTTGATATTCAACAACTCCTCGTAAAAAATAATCACAGAAATCTAAACATTTATCGATCCATCCATAAGGTAGATCGGCGGCTACTCCTCCGATGCGAAAGTAATTATGCATCATTCGCATACCTGTAGCAGCTTCAAATAGATCATATATCAATTCTCTCTCTCTAAAAATATAGAAAAAAGGAGTCT